TGGATTATTGTTCCTATCCAATTCGAACTATCTATGGAGCATTCGGTATCAAAATTTGGCTATTTACAGCCGAGGAATAATAAGTCCTTATTTTATATTTGATTTGTGTTTTTGTTCTATACAATGATGGAAAAAAATGAGAAACTCTTTCATTCTTTTATGCTCAATCAAAACAAAGATAAGCAATTCGAATTCTATAGGGTTAAATAAAAATTCGATTGACCATTTGATCGAATTGCTATGCTTAGTGTGTGACTCGTTGGTTTTTTAGGATTAGGATTTACAAAAATGGACCAGTCCACGGTATGAACTAATAACTAAAGAAATCGAACTAATAACCAACCCATCGCTTCGTATTATCTGGATCCAAAATCCAAAAAACCAGTCAAGATATGATATATTGTTCATATCATTGTAGCAACTGCAATCTTTTTTGCATAAATAAAAGAAAAGTTAATCTAATTAGGAGTTGTAAAGCGAAATATAAAAAAAGTATGTGGATAAATGAAATGGGAGGTTGATAGAAAAAAAGAAAAAGAATATATATGATATATGATTCCAACATGTAAGGTCTATGAGTCATAAAACGAAGTGTAATAAAGCATCAATACCGATTCGCTCATAATAATTAGATGGACCTGTTCATAGAATAAAAAAATCAAGAGCCTCGAGTCAATAAAGACTGAGAAGATTGACTCAAGATAAAAAACAAATGTCATTAGGAGCTCCCTTGTGGAATGGAATTCAGACCTAACCATTAATCGAGAGGCGATAGGAACGAAAGAACCTGTGAATACAGAAGATTCTATTGAAAACGAATCCTAATGATTCATTGGGTGGGATGGCGGAACGAACCGGAACTAATTCATTTATTATGAGAGGTTATGAGCTAACCCTACAACTGAAATAGATATTGAAAGAGTAAATATTCGCTCGCGAAAGCTTCATTTTTTTGTATTGAATTGTTTTGCTAAATTTTTCGAGAGGATAAAGGGCAACACAAAATAAGGATTCGTTTTTTATAACGAATCTTATCTATAACCTAAAATTTAACATATTTAACATAAACATATTTAACATATATAATAACATATATAACATATATCTACCAGTTTTAGTTATATATCCAAACAAGATATACAAATTCCTAATAGATTAAATGAATGAAATCTCAAAGAATTACACGATTCAGTGTATTATGCACTAAATGTATTATGCACTAAATACATATATATACATGTATATAAATATTAATATGTATAAATAATATTGTATAAATAATATTGTATGTATAAATAATATTGTATAAATAATATGTATAAATATTAAGTATATATGTATATATTAAAAAACAAAATATTTGATTTTTGATTTGCAAATTCTTTCATTCGCGAGGAGCTGGATGAGAAGAAACTCTCATGTCCGGTTCTGTAGTAGAGATGGAATTGTGAGAAACAACCATCCACTATAACCCCAAAAGAACCAGATTCCGTAAACAACATAGAGGAAGAATGAAGGGAATATCTTATCGGGGTAATCGTATTTGTTTCGGTAAATATGCTCTTCAGGCACTTGAACCCACTTGGATCACATCTAGACAAATAGAAGCAGGACGACGAGCAATGACACGAAATGCACGTCGTGGTGGAAAAATATGGGTACGTATATTTCCAGACAAATCAGTTACGGTAAAACCTACGGAAACACGTATGGGTTCGGGGAAAGGATCTCCCGAATATTGGGTAGCTGTCGTTAAACCAAGTCAAATACTTTATGAAATGGGCGGAGTAACAGAAAATATAGCCAGAAAAGCTATTTTAATAGCGGCGTCCAAAATGCCTATACGAACTCAATTAATTATTTCGGGATAGGGATGCGGAACCAAAGAGAAAGAAAAGAGGTCTTTGGGATGGGTTTCCTTTTATGGACAAACAATATTTCCTTTTTTTATTCGACCTTTGCATTGAAAGAAGGGATTAAAAACAATGATATGATTCAACCTCAAACCCATTTGAATGTAGCGGACAATAGCGGGGCTCGAAAATTGATGTGTATTCGAATCGTAGGAACTAGTAATCGCCGATATGCTCATATTGGTGACGTTATTGTTGCTTCGATCAAAGAAGCAGTACCTAATATGCCCTTAGCAAGATCAGAAGTGGTCAGAGCTGTGATTGTACGTACCTGTAAAGAACTCAAACGTGAAAACAGTATCATAATACGATATGATGACAATGCTGCGGTTATCATTGATCAAGAAGGAAATCCAAAAGGAACTCGAGTTTTTGGTGCGATCGCCCGGGAATTGAGACACTTCAATTTTACTAAAATAGTTTCATTAGCTTCTGAAGTATTATAAGATAAAACCACAACATAGTTATTTTATTTATAGTAATAGTAGGATATTTGAATGAAATAAATTAAAATAGATTAATTTAGTAGATTGTATCTCACGCATATACCCTTTAATTTTATTTATTTAATAATTCATAAACATAAATAAAATAGAAGAAAGAACATGTTGATTATATAAAAATTCGGAGGTATCAATAAATTTAGTTCATCATGGGTAGGGACACTATTGCTGATAAAATAACCTATATACGAAATGCCGACATGGATAGAAAAGGAACGGTTCGACTAGCATCTACTAACATCACCGAAAACATTGTTAAAATACTTTTACGAGAAGGTTTTATCGAAAACGTGAGAAAACATCGGGAAAGTAACAAATATTTTTTGGTTTCAACCCTGCGACATAGAAGGAATAGGAAAGAACCATATAGAAAAAATATTTTAAATTTAAAACGGGCCAGTCGCCCCGGTCTACGAACCTATTCTAGCTATCAACGAATTTCTAGAATTTTGGGTGGGATAGGAGTTGTAATTCTTTCTACTTCTCGAGGTATAATGACAGACCGAGAGGCTCGACTAGAAAAAATCGGCGGAGAAATTTTGTGTTATATATGGTAATCCTTCTAATGTCCGAACTGGATCCGGAACTCTCTATTTGTGAAAAAAAAAAGAAAAGACGGATTACTTAATATCACTCCTACTCCATTAGTTGATACTTCAAGGAGTTTTACTTGAAATGAAAGAACAAAAATGGATTCATGAGGGTTTAATTACTGAATCACTTCCCAATGGTATGTTCCGGGTTCGTTTAGATAATAAAGATTTGATTCTAGGTTATGTTTCAGGAAAAATCCGACGTAGTTTTATACGGGTACTACCAGGAGATAGAGTAAAAATTGAAATAAGTCGTTATGATTCAACCAGAGGGCGTATAATTTATAGACTACGCAACAAGGATTCGAACGATTAGTTAATTTTTTCAACTTCAACATTTCTTTCATGGGTATACAATTCAAAGTTCCAAATTTCAAAGAAACTTATTTTCTTCCAAAAACAAAAAAAAAAAAAGATTCGGAATTAAGGTAAGGAATGACAAATATGAAAATAGGTGCCTCTGTTCGTAAAATTTGTGAAAAATGTCGACTGATCCGTAGACGGGGACGAATGATAGTAATTTGTTCCAATCCGAGACATAAACAAAGACAAGGATAATCTTTCTAAAAAAAACTCTCTCTAAAAAAAAAATATAAGGGATACACTTTTTTTGACATGAAATGGATATATCCATATATCTCTGACTCATATTTATGAAATGATAAAATATGGCAAAGCCTATACCAAGAATTGGTTCACGTAGGAATGGACGTATTGGTTTACGTAAAAGTGCACGTACACGTAGAATACCAACGGGAGTTATTCATGTTCAAGCAAGTTTCAACAATACCATTGTGACTGTTACAGATGTACGAGGTCGGGTGATTTCTTGGTCCTCCGCGGGTACTTGTGGATTCAGGGGTACAAGAAGAGGGACACCATTTGCTGCTCAAACCGCGGCAGAAAATGCTATTTGTACAGTAATAGATCAAGGTATGCAACAAGCAGAAGTCGTGATAAAGGGTCCTGGTCTCGGTAGAGATGCAGCATTACGAACTATTCGTAGGAGTAGTATACTATTAAGTTTCGTACGAGATGTAACCCCTATGCCACATAATGGCTGTAGACCTCCTAAAAAAAGACGTGTATAGAAATATGAATAAATTTCAAGAGAAATAAATGATTCAATGATCTAAGCAAAATATTACTATGGTTCGAGAGAAAGTAACAATAGCTACTCGAACATTACAATGGAAGTGTGTTGAATCAAGAGTAGACAGTAAGCGTCTTTATTATGGACGTTTTATTCTGTTTCCACTTATGAAAGGTCGAGCTGACACAATAGGCATTGCAATGCGAAGAGTTTTGCTTGGAGAAATAGAAGGAACATGTATCACACGTGCAAAATCTGAGAAAATACCACATGAATATTCTACTACAGTAGGTATTCAAGAATCAATACATGAAATTTTAATGAATTTGAAAGAAATTGTATTGAGAAGTAATCTGTATGGAACTTGCAACGCATCTATTTGTGTCAGGGGCCCTAGATATATAACTGCTCACGATATCATTTCACCGCCTTCTGTGGAAATCGTTGATAATACACAGTACATAGCCAGTTTGACTGACCCAATTGATTTTTGTATTGAATTACAAATCGAGAGGAATCGCGGATATCGTCTAAAAATGCCAAATAACTTTCAAGACGGAAGTTATCCAATAGATGCTGTATTCATGCCTGTTCGAAATGCGAATCATAGTATTCATTCCTATGGGAATGGGAATCAAAAACAAGAGATACTTTTTCTCGAAATATGGACAAACGGAAGTTTAACTCCGAAAAAAGCACTTTATGAAGCCTCTCAAAATTTAATTGATTTATTTATTCCTTTTCTCCATGCGGAAGAAGAAAACTTACATTTAGAAGACAATCAACACAAGGTTATTTTACCTCTTTTTACCCCGCATGATAGATTGGCTAAACTACTACGAAAAAACAAGGAAAAAATAGCATTGAAATATATTTTTATTGATCAATCAGAATTGCC